TTCTAGAATGCCCAATATCTGTTTTACATCTTCTAGGCGAAAATGCTCAATTTTCATAAGATCTTCTTGACTCTTATTCATAAGGTCCAATAATGTATATATATTGGACCTTATGAGGCAATTATAAACTCTGGGAGACAATTCGAATTGATCAATAAAAATAGATTTCAATGCTATTTTGTTTTTTCCGACTTTATCTAATTTATTGTGAAAAGTAAAGGGGGATAAAGGAACCATATGTTGGTTGTCCTCTAAAAGTAAGTTTTCTTCTTCCTTATATAAAAAGGGAATAAATAAATCAATCAAATTCCGGGAGGCTTCATGAAGTGCTTCTTTCGGAGTTAAACTGCCATTTGTCCATATTTCGAGAAAGAGTATCTCTTGTTTTTCATTCCCATTTCCATAGGAATGAATACTATGATTCACGTTTCGAACAGGCATGAATACAGCATCTACAGGATAACTTCCATCTTGAAAGTTATGTGGCATCTTTATAAGATATCCGCGATTTCTTTCAATTTCTAATCCAATACGTAAATTTATTGGTTCTGTCAAGCTAGCTATATGTTGTGTATTGTCGACAATTTCTACATAAGGTGGTAAGATGATATCTCGAGCAGTTACATATCCAGGACCTCTAACACAAATAGACGCGTCACAAGTTCCATATAGATTACTTCTCAATACAATTTCTTTCAAATTCATTATAATTTCGTGGGCCGATTCTTGAATACCCGTTATAGTAGAATATTCGTGGGAGACGTTCTCAGATTTTACACGTGTGATACATGTTCCTTCTATTTCTCCAAGCAAAGCTCTTCGCATCGCAATGCCTATTGTGTCGGCTTGTCCTTTCATAAGTGGAGACAGAATAAATCGACCATAATAAAGGCGTTTATTGTCTGTTCTTGATTCAACACACTTCCACTGTAGTGTCCGAGTAGATACTGTTACTTTCTCTCGAACCATAGTAATAATATTTTTTTTGATTGAATTATTTATTTCTCTTGTTTCTCTTGAAATTTCTTCACTGTTTATTTCTATACACGTCTTTTTTTCGGAGGTCTACAGCCATTATGTGGCATAGGGGTTACATCCCGTACAAAAGTTAATAGTATACCACTTCTACGAATAGCTCGTAATGCGGCGTCTCTTCCGAGACCGGGACCTTTTATCATGACTTCTGCTCGTTGCATACCTTGATCTACTACTGTACGAATAGCAACTGATGCTGCAGTTTGAGCGGCAAAGGGTGTCCCTCTTCTTGTACCCTTGAATCCACAAGTACCGGCCGAGGACCAGGAAACCACCCGACCTCGTACATCTGTAACTGTAACAATGGTATTATTGAAACTTGCTTGAACATGAATAACTCCCTTTGGTATTTTACGTGCACTTTTACGTACACCAATACGTACATTTCTACGTAAACCAGTTCTCGGTATACCTTTTGCCATATTGTATCATCTCATAAATATGAGTCAGAAATATATGGATATATCCATTTCATGTCAAAACAGATTCTTTATTTGTATTTGTACGCTGAGCTCTTTAGTGAGTCTGATTATCCCTTTATCCTTGTCTTTGTTTATGTCTCGGATTGGCACAAATTACTCTAATGCGACCCCGTCTACGGATTAGTCGACATTTTTCACAAATTTTACGAACGGAAGCTCTTATTTTCATATTTGTCATTCCTTATCTTAATTCTGAATCTACTTCTCGATAGAAAATAGGTTTCTTGGAATTTTTTATCTTGAATCGTATTGAATAAAAATCACCTAATCCTTCAAATCTTTGTTTCGGAGTCGATAAATTATACGTCCTCTGGTTGAATCATAACGACTTACTTCAATTTTGACTTTATCTCCGGGAAGTATCCGTATAAAACTACGCCGGATCTTTCCCGAAACATAACCTAGAATCAGATCCTCATTATCTAAACGAACCCGGAACATGCCATTGGGAAGCGATTCAGTAATTAAACCTTCATGAATCCATTTTTGTTCTTTCATTCCAGGTAAAGCCCCCTTGAGGTATCAACTAATGGAGGAGAAACGATATTAGACAACTCACCCCCTTATCTTTTTTTTTTTTACAAATAGGAAGAGGTTTCGGATTTCATTTGGATATTAAATGGATTACCATATATAACATAAAATTTCTCCGCCGATTCCTTCTAGTCGAGCCTCCCGATCTGTCATTATACCCCGAGAAGTAGAAAGAATTACAATCCCTATCCCACCTAAAATTCTAGGAATTCGTTGAGAGTTAGAATAAATTCGTAGACCGGGTCGGCTGATCCGTTTTAAATTTAACAAATTCCTATAGGGTCTTTTCCTATTCCTGCTATGTCGCAGGGTTAAAACTAAAAAATTTTGGTTTTTTTCTCGATGTTTTCTGACGTTTTCGATAAAACCTTCTCGGAAAAGTATTTTAACAATATTTTCGGTAATATTAGTAGATGCTATGCGAACAACTCTTTTTCTATCCATATCAGCATTTCGTATAGAGGTTATTATCTCAGCAATAGTGTCTCTACCCATGATGAACTCAAACTTTTGGTGTCTCAAAATTGGATATAATTAACATGTTTTTTTATTTTTTTATTGGTTTATGAATATAAAATTTTTAAGGTATATACGCGAAACACAAGCTACGAATTAATCTAGTTCTTAAACTATTTCTTTTCAAATACCCCAAAAATATCAGATCTCTTTTTATTTTATAATACTTCTATAATACTTCGGGAGCTAATGAAACTATTTTAGTAAAATTTAATTGTCTCAATTCGCGGGGGATTGCCCCAAAAATGCGAGTTCCTTTTGGGTTTCCTTCTTGATCAATTACAACTGCAGCATTGTCATCATATCGTATTATCATACCGCTGTCACGTTTAAGTTCTTTACAGGTACGAACAATTACAGCTCTGACTACTTCTGATTTTTCTAGGGGCATATTTGGTACTGCTTCTTTGATCACAGCAACAATAACGTCACCAATATGAGCATATCGGCGATTACTAGCTCCTATGATTCGAATACACATCAATTTTCGAGCCCCGCTGTTATCCGCTACATTTAAATAGGTCTGAGGTTGAATCATATAAATTTTTGAGTCTATTCTTCCAATGCAAAGGATGAAAAAAAATAAAAGAAATATTGTTTGTCTAAGTCTAAAAAAAGAAACCTGCGATTTTGTTTCATCCCCAAGACTCATTTCTGTCGGTTCTATATTTTTATCCCGAAATAATAAATTGAGTTCGTATAGGCATTTTGGATGCTGCTATTAAAATAGCCCTTTTAGCTATATTTTCGGTTACTCCACCCATTTCATATAGTATTCGCCCCGGTTTAACAACAGCTACCCAATATTCAGGGGATCCTTTCCCTGAGCCCATACGTGTTTCAGCAGGTCTTACTGTAACTGGTTTATCTGGAAAGAGCCGGACCCATATTTTTCCACCACGGCGTGCATTTCGTGTCATTGCTCGGCGACCTGCTTCGATTTGTCTCGATGTGATCCAAGCGGGTTCAAGTGCTTGAAGAGCATATTTACCGAAACAAATATGATTACCTCGATAAGATATTCCCTTCATTCTTCCTCTATGTTGTTTACGGAATTTAGTTCTTTTGGGGTTATAGTTGATGGTTGTTTCGGAATTTCATCTCTACTACAGAGCTGGACGTGAGAGTTTCTTCTCATCCAGCTCCTCGCGAATAAAAGGATTCAAAATTGAATTTCAATTAATTTGAATAGCTATTAGAACATTTTTAGAAAAGATTTTATTTTTTTCTAACGTCCTAATAAATCTTTATTGTCTTTTGTCCTTTATCCGAGTTTACCAATTCAAAAAAAGAAAGTTTTCGCGGGCGAATATTGACTCTTGCAATCTCTATTTCAGTCCTAGCACTTGTTCGTCACTTTTCCGAATAGATGAATTAATTTCCGGTTCATTTCGCCATCCTAACTAGTGAATTATTAAGATTCATTTGTTTAATAAAATCTTTTGCATTCACAGGTTCCTTCGTTTCCACCACTTCGTACTAAATGATTAGGTCAGAATTCTACAACGGAGCTCATAATCCAATTTATTCTTGAGTCAACCTTCTTAGTCTTTATTGACTCGAAGCTCTTGAGTTTTTTCTTCTCTTCTATCAGAAATTCCTTGAAAATTTCATTATGTATGAATCAATTAGTATTGATGCTTTATTACATTGTCTTTTATGAGATAACCCACAGACCTTCCATATTAGAATTCTATATCATTGATATTATTTTTCTCTCTTTCTCTCATCCTTCCATTTATCCACACCTTTCTTCTGTAATTTTGCTTTAAAAAAGTTTAATTATTTCAGTTGCTACAAAGATATGACTTATTTAACATATCTTGACTGGTTCTTTAGATCCAGATAATATGAAGTGATGAATTGGTTTTCATACTATCGGGTCGGTCTTTTGTAACCCTAACCCTAAAAAAAAACCAACGAGTCACACACTAAGCATAGCAATTATATCAAAAGGTCAATTGAATTTTTATTCAACCCTATAGAATTAAGAATTAGTTTGATTGGTAGGAAAAAGAATGAACGAGTTTCTCCCTTTTTCCTTCTATCAATAGATAGAAGGAAAAAACAATGAAAGTTTTCTTATTCCTCTTCCTTGTCTATAAAAATCCAAATTTTGATGCCCAAAACCCCATAGATAGTCCGAACTGTATAGGAACAATAATTTATTTTAGCTCGAATGGTTTGTAGGGGAACCCTGCCCTCTCTGATCCATTCGACACGGGCAATTTCTTTTCCGTCGATACGCCCTGCAATTTGTACTTGAATTCCTTTTGTATCCGCTTGTTCAGTTAATTCAATAGCCTTTTTCATTGCTTTTCGAAATGAAACTCTATTTTTTAATTGTCCGGCTATAAATTCTGCAAGAATATTAGGGTTCCCGTAAGGTTTTGCAATTCTTGTGATAGCAATGTTAAGTTTTCGATTCACATA